AATGAATTGCCTGATAAAAAGGATTACCTTGATAGGGTAAATCATGAAATTTATAATTTCATTCATTATATTTAACAGAATTAAACTGTTTCCAAAAGAATCAAAATCTATTGTGCGTCGTACACTAAAATATAAAAAGATAAGCTAATTAAGCTATTGGGTTCATACCCCACTTATAAAGGTTATAATCCTTTTCTTTTTAATTAAAAAGATTTCAAACAATATTTTTATTATTACTTTAATATTTGGAACATTAATTACAATTTCTTCAAATTCTTGATTAAGAGCTTGAATAGGATTAGAAATTAATTTATTATCATTTATCCCCCTAATAAATGATAATAAAAAAAATTTATTAACCTCAGAAAGTTCTTTAAAATATTTTTTAACTCAAGCATTTGCCTCTTCAATTTTATTATTTGCTATTATTATCCTAATATTTTTTTTTAATAATAATCTTTCTCAATTTTATAGATTAAATGAAATTTTAATTTTATCAACATTAATATTAAAAAGAGGAGCAGCTCCTTTTCATTTTTGATTCCCTGAAGTTATGGAAGGTTTATCATGGATTAATGGGTTAATTTTAATAACTTGACAAAAAATTGCACCTTTAATATTAATTTCTTATAATTTTTGTTATAATTTTTTTATAATATCAATTATTTTATCAATATTAATTGGTTCATTAGGAGGGTTAAACCAAACATCAATCCGTAAATTAATAGCTTTTTCTTCAATTAATCATTTAGGATGAATATTGTTAGCAATAATAAATAATGAACTTTTATGAATAACATATTTTTTATTATATTCATTATTATCAATTTCAATTATTATAATATTCAATAATTTTAAATTATTTTATTTTAATCAAATTTTTAATATTTCAATAATAAATCCAATTATTAAATTTTTAATTTTTTTAAATCTACTATCATTAGGAGGTCTCCCCCCATTTTTAGGATTTTTACCTAAATGGTTAGTAATTCAAAATTTAACTAGTATAAATCAATTATTTATTTTAACTATTTCTGTTTGTTTAACATTAATTACTTTATATTTTTATTTACGATTATCTTATAGTATTTTTATATTAAATTATCAAAAAAATACTTGAATATTAAAAAATACTTACAATATAAAAATATCATCAATAAGCTTAATTTTAAATTTTATTTCAATTGGAGGATTATTAATAATTTTAATATTTTATATAATTTTATAAGAATTTAAGTTAAATAAACTAATAGCCTTCAAAGCTGAAAATATTTGTATTAATCTTTTAATTCTTAAGCTTTAATAAATTATTTATTCCTTTAGAATTGCAGTCTAATATCATTATTGACTATAAAGCCTGATTAAAGAGATAATTCCCATAAATAAATTTACATTTATTGCCTAAACTTCAGCCATTTAATCGCGACAATGATTGAATTCAACAAATCATAAGGATATTGGGACTTTATATTTTATTTTTGGAGCCTGAGCTGGAATAGTAGGAACTTCATTAAGAATTCTAATTCGAGCTGAATTAGGTCATCCAGGAGCTTTTATTGGAGATGATCAAATTTATAATGTTATTGTAACTGCTCATGCATTTATTATAATTTTCTTTATAGTTATACCTATTATAATTGGAGGATTTGGAAATTGATTAGTACCACTAATATTAGGAGCACCAGATATAGCATTCCCTCGAATAAATAATATAAGTTTTTGAATATTACCCCCTTCTTTAACTCTTTTAATTTCTAGAAGTATAGTAGAAAATGGGGCCGGGACAGGATGAACTGTTTATCCGCCTCTTTCATCTGGAATTGCTCATGCTGGTGCTTCAGTTGATTTAGCTATTTTCTCCCTTCATTTAGCTGGAATTTCCTCAATTTTAGGGGCTGTAAATTTTATTACTACAGTTATTAATATACGATCTCCAGGAATTACATTAGATCGAATACCTTTATTTGTTTGATCAGTAGTAATTACAGCTGTATTATTATTATTATCATTACCTGTATTAGCTGGAGCTATTACTATATTATTAACTGATCGAAATTTAAATACATCATTCTTTGATCCAGCTGGAGGAGGAGACCCAATTCTATACCAACATTTATTTTGATTTTTTGGACATCCAGAAGTTTACATTTTAATTCTACCTGGATTTGGAATAATTTCTCATATTATTACTCAAGAAAGAGGAAAAAAGGAAACATTTGGAAATTTAGGGATAATTTATGCTATATTAGCTATTGGATTATTAGGGTTTATTGTATGAGCTCATCATATATTTACTGTTGGAATAGACGTAGATACACGAGCTTATTTTACATCAGCTACTATAATTATTGCTGTACCTACAGGAATTAAAATTTTTAGTTGATTAGCTACATTACATGGAACACAACTAACATATAGCCCAGCTATACTTTGAGCATTTGGATTTGTATTTTTATTTACTGTAGGAGGATTAACTGGAGTAGTTTTAGCTAATTCTTCT